GTATCTTTGATTTCGTAGTCAGGAGTATAATAAGTCAATTTGTAATCTTTAACACCAGCTTTGAATCCAGCACTTGCTTTAGTCTCTGTTTGTGGTGACATAAGTCCCTCCCTACAACTCATGAATTTAGAATTCTCACAACGACAAGGTCTACTCGATATGGATTAGGCATGAATGAAACCTTTTTGAAAGATTTTTCAAAAAGGATTCAACTACTAATATTATCAACTAATTAAAATGTTCAAATGGCTCGTTACTCGTTAGTAGAACATGTATTTGATTCACCAAATACATCATTATTGTATACTCTTTGATATATATGGTACAACCCAATCCTTGTTTTGCAAGTTTCTAATTGAACCCCTTCTTCTTTTTAATTGAAATATCTAGATACTAAGAAAAATTCCCTCTTGGCAGTGATATATGTTGTATATATAAATCCTAGATGTGAAAATAGGCAGAATTCATCCATGAAAAGATATCAAAAAAGAATAGGTGGAAATCCATATGAAAAAAGAAAATAAAGAACAATGGCCGACGCGAGATCAAAATAATGAATCATAAATCGAGTTCAGGTTAGAATTCCATAGATAATATAATATGGGTGGTATTTTCTATAATAATAGACAAATAAAACACACTTACTCACGATTCTTATTCATCTACTTGATTGATATTTTGAAAAAACGATTGGTTGAACTTGAAAATTCACTCATTCAATTGGTTGGTTGGTACCGACAAAATTGAGTGCTAATTCCGATTTTTTTCTTATTGAATTAACTGATCAACTTGTTATCGTTATCGGACATTTTGATGCGGTAATATTCAAAAAAAAATAATTTCGACATATTTCACTTTAATTTAATTAGAATTATGAGAATCAATCCTACTACTTCTGTTCCTGTGGTTTCCACACTTGAAGAAAAAAACCTAGGGCGTATCGCTCAAATTATTGGTCCAGTGCTGGATGTTGCCTTTCCCCCGGGCAAGATGCCTTATATTTATAACGCTTTGGTAGTTAAGGGTCGAGATACTACCGGCCAGCAAATTAATGTGACTTGTGAGGTACAGCAATTATTAGGAAATAATAGAGTTAGAGCTGTAGCTATGAGTGCTACAGATGGTCTGATGAGAGGAATGGAAGTGATTGACACAGGAGCTCCCCTAAGTGTTCCAGTTGGCGGAGCTACTCTCGGACGAATTTTCAACGTTCTTGGGGAGCCTGTTGATAATTTAGGTCCTGTAGATACTTGCACAACATCTCCTATTCATAGATCTGCGCCCGCCTTTATACAGTTAGATACGAAATTCTCAATCTTTGAAACAGGAATTAAAGTGGTGGATCTTTTAGCTCCTTATCGACGCGGAGGAAAAATCGGACTATTCGGGGGAGCTGGAGTGGGTAAAACAGTACTCATCATGGAATTGATCAACAACATTGCCAAAGCTCATGGGGGCGTATCCGTATTTGGCGGAGTAGGCGAACGTACTCGTGAAGGAAATGATCTTTACATGGAAATGAAAGAATCCGGAGTGATTAATGAAAAAAATCTTGCAGAATCAAAAGTAGCTCTAGTCTATGGTCAAATGAATGAACCGCCGGGAGCTCGGATGAGAGTTGGTTTGACTGCCCTAACCATGGCGGAATATTTCCGGGATGTTAATGAACAAGACGTGCTTCTATTCATCGACAATATATTTCGTTTCGTCCAAGCAGGATCAGAAGTATCCGCCCTATTAGGGAGAATGCCTTCTGCAGTGGGTTATCAACCTACCCTTAGTACAGAAATGGGTTCTTTGCAAGAAAGAATTACTTCTACCAAAGAGGGATCTATAACTTCGATCCAAGCAGTTTATGTACCTGCGGACGATTTGACCGACCCCGCTCCTGCCACGACATTTGCGCATTTAGATGCTACTACCGTACTATCAAGAGGATTAGCTGCCAAGGGTATTTATCCAGCAGTAGATCCTTTAGATTCAACGTCAACTATGTTACAACCTCGAATCGTTGGCGAGGAACATTATGAAACTGCGCAAAGAGTTAAACAAACTTCACAACGTTACAAAGAACTTCAGGACATTATAGCTATCCTTGGGTTGGACGAATTATCCGAAGACGATCGTTTAACTGTAGCAAGAGCACGCAAAATTGAGCGTTTCTTATCACAACCCTTCTTTGTGGCAGAAGTATTTACTGGTTCCCCAGGGAAATATGTTGGTCTTGCAGAAACAATTAGGGGGTTCCAACTGATACTTTCCGGAGAATTAGACGGTCTTCCCGAGCAGGCCTTTTATTTGGTGGGTAACATTGATGAAGCTACCGCGAAAGCTATGAACTTAGAAGTGGAGAGCAAATTGAAGAAATGACCTTAAATCTTTGTGTACTGACTCCTAATCTAATTATTTTGGATTCAGAAGTTAAAGAAATAATTTTATCAACTAATAGTGGCCAAATTGGCGTATTACCAAACCATGCCCCTATTGCTACAGCTGTGGATATAGGTCTTTTGAGAATACGCCTCGACGACCAATGGTTAACGGTGGCTCTGATGGGTGGTTTCGCTAGAATAGGTAATAATGAGATCACCATTTTAGGAAATGATGCGGAGATGAGTACTGACATTGATCCGCAAGAAGCTAAACAAGCTCTTGAAATAGCTGAAGCTAACTTGAGTAAAGCTGAAGGGAAGAGACAAGCAATTGAGGCGAATCTAGCTCTCAGACGAGCGAGGACACGAGTAGAGGCTATCAATGTTAATCTGATTTCCTACTAGTCGATACATCAAACTAATCAAAATAAGTTCTTTCAATACACCACACTTTAATTCCGCCAATTGAACACAATCAAGTCTAATCTGATACAAAAAAAAAAAAAGAAGCTGGGTATAAAAACTTATTAGATACCATTGACCCCGGTATCTAATAAGTTCTACCTACTATTGGATTTGAACCAACGACTCCCGCCGTATGAAAGCAATACTCTAACCACTGGGTTAAGTAGGTTATTTATCACCACAAAGAAAAAAAAAAGGACCTACCACTTAGAAAATTATAGATGCAATATTGCAATACCAATCCATTAAGAGTACAGTAAAGGAAATAGATCGAATCAGAGAGCTATCATCTGGGATCATGGAATACCTATCTTGACAAGAAATTATCTATATGTTAAGATATCTATGATAAGGGCTATAGCTCAGTTAGGTAGAGCACCTCATTTACACGTGCTTTTCAAGGGAGTCCTTTATGCAATGAACATAATTGATCTTATTGAGAAATCTATGTCTTACTCAATAGATTCGAGGAAACAAGAGAACAGTAGCCTGACAAATATTTGGTTCGGTCCGATTCAGGTGCGACTTCAGGTACCAAATAGAACCCGCCATTGATTTGATAATTGATAAGGTGAATACCCAGTCCATTCAATGCTAGGCATAATGAGTATAAGGGCCCCAAAATAACCTCTTTTCGTCCTATGAACCTTAAGGTGTATGAAGTCTCATATTTGACTCTTGCAGCGTAGCGATAGAGACTCCATTAAACTTAGGCTGATCTAGGCCGTAGGCAGACCTAAGTCAAGGTAATCCTTCTTTGAAACACTTTGGTATTGCTCCTAGATCAGAATACAAATAATGAACCAGAGCACATTGAGCCGTCTTATTATCTTCCTGTGAATAAAAATATGGTGGACTGACCGCTCTTTACATCAGTTGATGAAAGAGCCCAATGCAACAAAATGCATGTTGGGTCTTTGAAACAGTTCGAATCATTTCAATAATAATAATAAGAAGTTTGATCTGTTTTACCGAGAAGGTCTACGGTTCGAGTCCGTATAGCCCTCATACATTCGATTCTTTTTTCATATAGTTTTCATTTCCTCATTAGTACTTGCTTGTGGACTCGCCCGTTGGTTGGTCCATATAAATGAAAGCATTACCACATCCTGATGTAGATAGATAGGGACAGGAAAATAAAAACAATAATTCATTTCAATGGATCCAATCTGTATTTGTCAAATCTCGGATAAAATATCCATCCTTCTTCATAAATCTTCATGGATGAATTACGTACCGCTTTTTTCCTCTTTTCCTGTCCACGATCAAAGAGTTAGTGATACACTTTTGTTTTGGTATACCCAATCACAGTCAATTTATGAAGTGAAAATCATGACATGTTATGAAGTGAAAATGATGACATGATCCTGCAGGCTGGCCCAACCAAATCTAATTTTAAGCAAGATAGGTCTAGGACCTATTCTTGTTGGTGTATTTGTAGAAGTTCCCCGACTAATCTCTTTTTGTCAAAACAAGAACCCGAAATGTATCAATCTTCCTTCTTCTATATTCTATGAGTTTAATTTGGGGATTTGATCCGTCGAATTGCTCGATAATGCGTGATTCTTTCTGTTTGAATAGAAGTATTTTATCTAGATCATATATGATTCCGTCGATTATACCACTCTGTGCTATCTTTCATTGTCTAGGTTTGCTTCAAAACAAACCTTTTTCTTGTATCAAAAGATAACCTATTGGGTTGTCTTACTAAGTGTTATTGCCGTAACAAACAATTGGTTCATTCCAAATCGTGATCTTTCTTTAGTATTAGAGATTGGTCCCAAATAGAATGACTCTTTCATTCTAACTCTAATCTTATAAAATAAAAAAATCACTCTATTCTTATTATTTCTGAGAGGGTCTGTCGGTATAGTCCAGATTCAAAGTTTTTCATTTTTTTTGTATAGAAGGATATGAGTTCTTATATCTCAAAATTCCTCGCAATTCAACGGATTGAATCAAATCAATTAAAAAAAAAATTCAATCTAGGACAAGGAAAGGAGAGAGTCTAATCGTTCGATGCATTAGATTATGCTTATGTATTCGTATCAAATGAATATTAAGTAATGATCCTTTACTCGACTCCTATTTTAATGAAAAGAATACTCCGGATATACTCGAAATCCCTATACATTTGACATTTTATCCCATATGAATACTTCA